TCCCGCCTACGTATATGGGATATTTTAAGAAGTGAACATCTCTCTTAGTAGCGGGATCGGGGGAAAGAATAGGAAAGGTGATTTCATTATATTTCTGACCAGGAACAGGGCCTACCACAAGAATATTTTTTTTAGTGGGACGGTAACTTTGAAAAGACAGATTACCTATCTTTTCTTTAATCTCAGGCGAAATACGATTGGGGGGAGCCAATTCAAACCCCTCCGGTAAAATAAGAACAGCCCCCACATTCAAAGCCCCCTTTTTACCATTAGCAAGAACTTGTTTCACTTGCATATCATAAGGAATTCGAACAACTGCTTCAAATACAGTATCAGGAAGTACCGCTTGTGGAACCTCGATATCCACGGGTTTATTAGCTAAATGGCAATTGGCACATACAATACGGCCAGTTGCTTCTCGCGGATTTTCATAACCCTGCTGTGCAAAAATGGGATATGCATTTGAAATGGGTGCTCGAGTTATTATATATATCATGAGCGATACGGAAATGGATCGAGTAATTTCTTCCTTTATCCAAGAAAAGGCATTTCTAGTTTGCATGGTCCAATCATTGATCCTGAAAATGAAAAGTTCTACAATAAAATTAGGTCGGTCACTGGTATAGTTCCCTATCCATGATTCTGCTATTTACTGAAATAATTTTACTGGACTGGAATATAGGAGGAATCCCCTGGATGGGTAGAAAAAAAAAGAAAAGGATAAGTGAATTTATGAATATTTAACTTTTGTACAAAATAACAAACTTTATAATTGGATCAGTGGATCATTTTTTCAGTCATTCATTGAATGATAAATCACTACAAGTGACGGAGATACACGATTTAAATAACGGAAAATCCAATATTTAAAAATTGTATCTAGAATGACTGGAAAAGTGGAAACAAGACCGGATATAATTTGATCATTATGAGCAAATCCAAAATCTTTATAGACAGAACCAATCATTAGTTCCCAACCATGGGTCGAATGGAATCCTATACATAAATCAGTTAATAAAAGAATAGAAAAAGCTTTTATTGTGTCGCTTAAGTTATATAGGAATTCTTGAACCCAAGAGTTAAGAATAATAAGTTCTTGATTACCTAGAATAGAGTAACCACTTAAAATAACGAAACAGATTATATTTGTCGAGAAGTGCAAAATCGTATGGATACGATCTTCGTTGTGCGTCTTGATCAATTGGATCGTTTCTTTGTAGATTCCGATACGAAGGTTTTGTAGATGTGTTTCCGGATATTCCTTTATCATTTCATCCAAGAGTAACAGTTCCTCTAATTCTATGAATTTTTTTAGAATACTCTTTTCTTGAATATCATTCAAGAAAATTTCGGATTGTCTAGTATTCGACCAATCAGTAACCCAAGATTCCATATTTTTCTTAAATGAGAAAGAGATCCACCAGGGCAAAAAGACTATAGATGTAAGATATAGAAGGGGAATGAATGCTTTCTTTTTTTCCATTTTTCGTCTTTAATGAACTCAGCTTCACCTCATTCGTCAACTCTATATGATAAGAATATTTCTATCAAGCATAAGTTCTATTACAAGTCATAGAGCCTATAAATCTATTCTCACTTTTTTTTATTTGCAATTCGGGAGTTAGTTCTTTGAATTTAGAAAGAATACACAAATAGAATAAGAAAGAGAAAGAGTCTACTTCCAATTCGAATGAAGAAAAAAAAATATTGTTTCCAAAGATATCAATTGCTAAAATTCGAAGCAATTGCCCCCTTCGATGAATGCATGAAAGAGCACTTCAAGTAATGAATATTAGTCGGATTTCGAAACGAAAGAACGCCCCTTCTATCAAAATAAAACAAAATAAAAAATATCAAATATTTCGAAAAAAAATTCTTGAATTTTTCAGTTCATTTTTTGTTTTTCAAAATACTTCAATCGGTACACGCAAGAAATAGGCCAATTCCGCCGCTTTTTGTTCAATTTCTCGTGGAGTCAAATTCTCGTCAGTCCGAGTCAAGGGAATGACCCCCTGTCCTCTGATTTCCATATAAAGGACACGACGAGTATAAATACCCTCTTTAACTTCTATTCTGATGGACTGAATGTCTTTCATAAGGAATCGGAGAAAGATACGACGATTTTTTCCAGGAAATCCCCAACGAAAAATACACACTATTCCCTCTTTTCTATCGAATCGATCATAACCACTACCTACATTCCACGAAATTGTACACCACAAATAGGAGCTAATAAAGAGACCTGCGATTCCATAGAAAGACATCACGATCCCTTGTGGAAAAAAAAGAATTTGCTGAGACGGAAATAAAGATAGCAAATTCCTACCAAGATAACTCGAAGTTCCAACCAATAAGAACCCTAATGAACCTAAAAAAAGGATAAAAGCCCAGCAGAAATTACTTGTTTTTCGAGACCCCGTTATAAGTTCTATCCATATACGTTCTGATCGCCAACCCATATTAGATCCAGTTGTATTTTATTGGAATTTGGAAAATAACCCAACCAAATGAATTTTACTTTACTTTTCCTTGTTTCCGAAGTAACTCTCATCAACTAGCACTATTCTGATGTAAACCTTTAGGAGTAATTCATCGAATTGCTTCTAGATCTAAAAAAAAAATAGATGAGATTTGTCCCTACCGCCCGTATCTAAAAAATCTTGTTTTTTTGAACATGAAGAAATAAAGAAGCCATTGCAATTGCCGGAACTACTAGGCCCACTAAAGGCACAAAAATAGAGGGTAAGTTACTGAAAGTTGTCATAGAATGGGTACCTCGATTTAATATTTGTACCTGTTTTTTTTTATTTCTTTTTTAATATTTTTACCTGTTATTGTTATAAAGGTTATAAAGGTATTTTATAATCATTTGAATTCATATTTTATAATCATTAGAATTCATATATACTTATACTAAGTATATTTTCATAGAGAATTCGATATAGAATTCTACTAAATATATCTAAGTGAGTATATATATAAAATAATGAGTATATAATATAATAATTAACTAGTATTTAGAATTCTAATATATATAGAATCGAATTCTAAGATAATAATAGAATATTTCTATTTAAAATATATAGATAATCTATAGATAATCTATATAAAAATGAAAATAAAAATAATAGAAAAATAGAAAGAAAAAGATTTGAAAACTCTACTTTATTTCATTTTGAGTCAAAGGAAAGAAAGCATGGAGGTGAAATAACTCACTAAGAACACCCTTTAAAGGATTACGCGGTACGATTGAATCAAATAAGCCTTTATGGAATAAATATTCAGCCCCTTGTGAACCTTCAGGTACTGTCTTATTCAATGTTTGCTCAATTACTCTTTTACCCGCAAATGCAATGTAAGCATTGGGTTCGGCAATAATGATATCCCCCAACATACCAAAACTAGCTGTCACCCCACCAGTAGTAGGAGATGTAAGGATCGAGACATAGAATAACTTTTTATTTGCTTGATAATCATATAAAGCGGAAGATATTTTAGCCATTTGCATCAAGCTCAAACTTCCTTCTTGCATACGTGCTCCTCCAGAAGCACATACTAGAATAAGAGGTAAAAATTGATTGGTAGCATATTCGATCAAACGGGTGATTTTCTCACCTACTACGGATCCCATACTACCCCCCATAAACTGAAAATCCATAACCCCAATTGCTACGGGAATACCATTTAGTTGACCTGTGCCTGTTTGAACAGCTTCAGTTAATCCTGTCTTTCTTTGATAAGAATCAATACGATCTTTATAAGGTTCCTCTTCCGAATGAAATTCAATGGGATCCACAGAGACCATGTCTTCATTCATCGGATTCCAAGTACCTGTATCAATCAAAAGTTCGATTCTATCTGAACTGCTCATTTTCAAATGATATCCACAGTGTTCACAAATATTCATTTTTGATTTTAATAATTTCTTATAATTTAATCCATAACAATTTTCGCATTGAATCCACAAATGTCTGTATTTTTTAGTTTCATCTAGATCATTAGAACTTTCTTTTCTAGTTAAATCACTATCACTCGTATCATTCGTGCGAGTTATTATACTGGAACTCTCGCTTTGACTACTATTTCCGCCTTTACCACAAATGTAACTATAAAAGTAACTGTCATTGTATTTATCACTATCACCAAAAATGTAACTATCAATATAGATTTGAGAACGAAGATAACTGTCAATGCAATTATTAATGTGATTATTCCAACTATATTTAGTATCATACATGTAATGATCGTAGTCGGGATCGTCACTCTTAGATACATTATTCAGATAGCTGGAAGTCTTATAACTATAAAAAAAACTTTCTAGTTCACTTAGAAAAGAATGATCATTATCAATCTCAAAAATTTGATTTTCAATATCAAAATATATGGAATAACTGTCCCTATTACTATTCCTAACTAAAAAAGTGTCATCAGATATGAAATTCCGAATGTTCCCAACGCCGACTAAATAATCAACATTACTGTAACTAGAATTGTCACTATCACTACAACTCTGAATGTTTTTATCCATGTCAGTTATAATCGAGTCTTCACTTACACTGGTATTTTCAATAGGACCAAAACTATCCATTGATTTACTTAGCCCACACCTGTATTCTAACTCCCTGTTAAAGAACATCGAATTGAACCACCATTTTTCCATAGAGCTTTCTTGCCTCTATTTCCATGAAAATACAATAAATGAATAGTCATTCGATGAAAAATCTTTTTAATATTTCATTTCCTATCACAATAAGCATACAAATCCAATCACTAGGATTATTAAATAATAATAATATAAGGAGTGAGTATTAAAAAAAACGATTCTTTTTCGTTAGAACCCAGAGTATCATTTCACTCTATATGTCACTATATGTGGTGGAACTCTTTTAATTCTATTATTATAGAATTGAAATAGAATTGAAAAAATATTAATAATATTATCTAAATTCTGATTACTTCATATATATAAAAAAAAAAGAAAACAAATAAATAATTTATTT